GTATTTTTTTGAAACGAGGCCCTCTGTAACGTGACATAAACACTCCTTTTTAATTTAAAAATGGAAAATCTCATAAAGCAAAATTAAAACTAAACTAAATGACAAATAAATGAAGCGAAATCTACTTAAAGTATTGTACTACAAATATTGTACTACAAAGAAGAACTGGAAAGATTCTATCAGTATCCGAATTTTATTCTATTGTATATCTATCTAAATAAATATAAAATAAAAATAAGGGAGTTATTTTCTTGATTTGTTGTAGAGAAATGGAACTCCCCAATTTTTTATTTCTAAAATAAAAAGAGATTATCCCTTATGTCAAAAATGAAAACAAATAGAGAAAAAAAGCCGGCTATCGGAATCGAACCGATGACCATCGCATTACAAATGCGATGCTCTAACCTCTGAGCTAAGCGGGCTCTCATAACACAATTACTATATCATAACATAATCAAATAAATACAAACATATAAAAAAATATAAAATACCCAATAGTTATTATTTCTTGATAAAATAGTATATAACATATCATAAAAATCAGAATAATTTTAAGATAAGAATTTAAATTTATAGTTACATAGAATACTATTTTGATCGATTTATCAAATAATTTATCAAATCTTTTTTTTATCTCTTCTATATATTTATTATATTTTATCTTTCTATTTATATATATATTGTTATTTATTATATTATATGTTATGTATTTATCCCGATATCCTGATTATTTATTTGATATTATATAATTATATTAGATAGGAAGATTTTTTATTTCTATATATATTCTATTATAGAATACCTTCTATTTTATTCTATATTATTCTATATAAATAGATATAGAAAATAGTAAAGAGTATATAGAATACTATTTTTTTTAGAATTTTGTAATAATGACTAATTAGATTAGAGTAAACAGTAATTTATATTACAAAATTCTTATGCATTAAGATGAAATATATAATGTAATGTATATAATACATATAATGTATCGATATCGATTTATACATATCAATTTATACATATCAATTAGAATTCTACAAAATTGGATAGATTATCAAAAAAAATTGGGTAAGTAACTATTGAATTTCTAAATGAATGTCAAAAATTTTAAATTAAAAAATAGATTTTTGATTTTCGTTTTGTTATTATAAGGTCTGTATCTGTCTGCTCTAAGGAAAAAAAGAATCGAACGTTAGAGTATTCTAAATACTATCAAAAAATCAAAGAAGGAGGAACATATAAAATAGAGATAAATGTAGTATATATCTCTGTATATTGAATTGCGAATACAGAGATAATAGAATCATTTCTGATTCGACTAAATATGGGTATCTGATATAGATCAAAAAAAATCAATCAAACAAAAACAAATAGAAGGAAATTTTCCCCAATATGGGAGTAGGTTTCTAATAAATGCAAGAGTTCCTGCATATAATTCTCATAATACAAATGAAAAAACATCCTAATGAGATATGATATTAATCTCAAAGAAAAAAACGGGGGATATGGCGAAATTGGTAGACGCTACGGACTTAATTGGATTGAGCCTTGGTATGGAAACTTACCAAGTGAAAACTTTCAAATTCAGAGAAACCCTGGAATTCAAAATGGGCAATCCTGAGCCAAATCCTTCTTTCCGAAAATAAAAAAATAAAAGTTCAGAAAGTTAAAATCAAAAAAGGATAGGTGCAGAGACTCAACGGAAGCTGTTCTAACAAATGGAGTTGACAAGATTTCCTTTCGCAGTAGGAAAGGAATCCCTCTTTCTATCAAAATTCCAGAAAGGATCAAAGATAAACATATATTATATATATGTACTCAAATACTCTTTCAATAGAATATTTATTGATCAAATCAGTCACTCCACCATAGTCTGATGGATCTTTTGAATAACTGATTAATCAGACGAGAATAAAGATAGAGTCCCATTCTACATGTCAATACCGACATCAATGAAATTTTTAGTAAGAGGAAAATCCGTCGACTTTAGAAATCGTGAGGGTTCAAGTCCCTCTATCCCCAAAAGACCATTTAACTCTCTAATTTTTTATCCTATATCCCTTTTTTTAATTAAAAAAAGTATTTTTTTTTGAATTTAGTTGACATAGACTCAAGTAATTTCTTAAAATTAGAATGGTGCGTCAAGAATGGTCGGGATAGCTCAGCCGGTAGAGCAGAGGACTGAAAATCCTCGTGTCACCAGTTCAAATCTGGTTCCCGGCGATTCATTTGTATGAGTATCTATTCCCATATTTATTTTAATAAATAAATTAGGGAATAGATACATATTTATTAGTGGTCTTGATCATCATACATAATTTATCTAGACGTACGGAGATATGCTCTTTCTAGATGAAGAATGAATAGATGTATATTCTAGGTATTCTAGGTATAGAAAGTTAGTCTTAAAATGAATGATTCAATTTTGTTTCTATTTTTTCTGCGCTCCAAAAAGAATGTTAATATTTCAACAATGTATTTTCTTTGATCGTACTTT